GTGGACGAGAATTGTATGCAAAGAAATACATAGCCAAAAACCCATGTAAAAACATGGGGGGGGTAAGGGGGGGGGAGGAAAGATATGGATTAGTTCCTGTAGTTAAATTTTTATAACAATGGTTTTTCAGGCCGTAGATCTTGGGGAGGATCCAAGTAGGAACTTATGATGAATTTTGTACTGTTTATAAGCTTATGCTTTGTCCTGGGGGGGTTAGCGGTTGCGTCTAACCCCTCTCCTTATTATGGGGTGGTGGGTCTGGTTGTGGCTTCTATTGCAGGGTGCGGGTGACTGGTAAGTATGGGGGTTTCCTTTGTGTCTTTAGTGCTGGTGATGGTTTACTTAGGAGGGATGTTAGTGGTATTTGTTTATTCAGTATCGTTAGCAGCGGATCCGTATCCTGAGTCTTGAGGTAATTGACGGGTTGTTGGTTATGGTGCTGGGATGGTACTGGTGGTTGTTGTTGTAGGGATTGTTACAGGGGGGTTTTCTGAGGTAACTATGGGGGGAGATACAGTGAATAGTGGAGGTCTGTCGTGAGTCCGGTCAGATTTTAGCGGTGTGGCTATGTTTTACTCGCTCGGGGCGGGGCTGTTTTTAATTGCAGGGTGAGGCCTACTGTTAACACTGTTTGTGGTTTTAGAGCTCGTGCGCGGGCTGTCTCGGGGGGCAATTCGGGCGGTTTAATTGGTAAGTCAGGAAGTAGTTTAATTGAAAATACCAGCTTTGGGAGTTGGTGATAAAGGTTTGACTCCTTTCTTTCTGATTTTATGTAAAAACTCTAAGAAGGTATTTAGCCTTCAATCTTTGGCTTACAAGACCAATGTTTTTATAAACTATTAGAGTCGGTTAGAGGTTGAGTATTTTATTTTCTAGTGCACTCACAATGGGGAATAAGATTAGGATGATTGTGAAGTAGGCAAGGGAAGCTAGTTGGCCGATGATAATAAATGGATGTTCGACTGGTTGGCTTCCTACTCATGTTAGAATGAGGAGGTCAGCGACTAGGGTTCAGAACAGAATTTGTGAGAGGGGTCGGAAAGTCATGGAGCGTTGTTTAGAGACATGGAGTAGGGGGACTAGGAATAGAACTAAGACTGAAGCGGCTAGGGCCAGGACTCCTCCTAGTTTGTTTGGAATAGATCGGAGGATGGCGTATGCAAATAGGAAATATCATTCAGGTTTGATATGTGGTGGGGTAGCTAGAGGGTTGGCGGGCGTGAAATTTTCTGGGTCCCCTAGGAGGTTTGGGGAGAATAGTGCTAGAGTGACGAGTAGGATGAGTATTAGTGCAAATCCTAGTAGGTCTTTGATGGAGTAGTAGGGATGGAATGGAATTTTGTCGCAGTCTGAGGGGATTCCTAGTGGGTTATTTGAGCCTGTTTCATGTAGGAAGGTTAAGTGTACTAGTGTTAGACCTGCAATTACAAAGGGTAGAAGGAAGTGGAAGGCAAAGAATCGGGTTAGTGTAGGGTTGTCTACTGAAAATCCACCTCAAAGTCACTCTACTAGGGTTTGTCCGATGTACGGGATTGCTGAGAAGAGGTTTGTGATAACTGTGGCTCCTCAGAAGGATATTTGTCCTCAGGGTAGGACATATCCTACGAAAGCAGTTGCTATTAGTGTTAGGAGAAGGATTACTCCAATGTTTCAGGTTTCTTTGTTTAGGTATGAGCCATAGTAGAACCCTCGGCCAATGTGTAGGTAGATGCAGATAAAGAAGAGGGAGGCTCCGTTTGCGTGAAGGTTTCGGATTAGTCATCCGAATTGTACGTTTCGGCATATATGGGCTACGGAGGTAAATGCTAGGGAAGTGTCTGCTGTGTAGTGCATGGCTAGTAGTAGACCTGTAATGATTTGTGTGACGAGGCAAATACCTAGTAGGGATCCAAAGTTTCATCAGGCTGAGATGTTTGATGGAGTAGGAAGGTCAATTAGGGAGTTGTTGATAATTTTTAGTAGGGGATGGTTTTTTCGCAGATTTAGGGCCATTGGGTTAGTAGTTCTGTACGTTGATAGGAGGATAATAAAGATTGATAGGGCGAATGATCCTAGGTAGGCTTTGATTAGGCCTGTGTGGAAGGTGGTGGCAGTTTTTGACGCTATTATTTGTAGGTTAGCTAATCCTTCAGGGCCTAGTAGTTTGTATCAGGATAGGTCTATTAGGTGAGAAGCAATGTTTTGACCTCCGCTTAGTAGTTTTGTTGCGATGAATCGGTGTACTAGGGGATTAAAGTATCCTAGGGTTGTAGAGAAATTTGAGAAGCGATTCTGTTTAGGGAGGATTAAGGCTTGAGTTATATTTGAGAGCTCTAAAGCTAGGGCGATTCCTAGGAGTGTGACTACGATGGCTGTGATTTTAATAGAGAGTGGTATGGTCATTGGAGGGGTTTTTGCAGGTGGGATGTACGAAGTGATTAGGAATCCTGCTGTGATGCTCCCTAGTGCGAGACGGGTGATTGATGAGAGAACTGCTGGGTTGTTTTCATTTATAGGGGTGAGAGAGGGGATTCGAACATAACCTGTTTGAACTAGTAGGGTCATTCGAATAGTATAGACTGCAGTGAAGGATGTAGCTAGAAGAGTTAGGACGAGAGCTCAGGCATTTAGATATGAAGTGTTGAGGCTTTCAATAATTTGATCTTTGGAGTAGAATCCGGCTAAGAATGGTGTTCCTATTAGGGCTAGATTTCCGATAGTCAGGCATGAGGTGGTTGTTGGTAGTATTTTTTGGAGTCCCCCTATTTTTCGAATATCTTGTTCACCGTTGAGATTGTGAATGATTGATCCGGAGCATAGGAATAGCATGGCTTTAAAGAATGCGTGGGTTGAAATGTGTAGGAAGGCTAGTTGAGGTAGGTTTAGGCCGATTGTAACTATTATTAGGCCTAGTTGGCTGGATGTGGAGAAAGCAATGATTTTTTTGATATCATTTTGGGTTAGAGCGCAGGTAGCCGCGAATAGTGTGGAAAGGGCTCCCAGGCATAGGCATAGGGATAGGGCGGTAGGGTTGTTGTGAAAGAGGGGGTGGGTTCGGATTAGTAGGAAAATTCCAGCTACTACTATGGTGCTGGAGTGAAGTAGGGCGGATACTGGAGTTGGACCTTCTATTGCCGCGGGGAGTCACGGGTGGAGGCCAAATTGGGCGGATTTACCAGCTGCGGCCAGGATTAGGCCTAGTAGTGGAAGGGTTGGGGTTTGGTCTTGAGAGGAGATTTGTTGGATTTCTCATGTGTTTATGGCGGAGGCTAGTCATGCTATGCATAGGATAAGTCCTACGTCTCCGACTCGGTTGTATAGTACGGCTTGTAGGGCGGCAGTGTTAGCCTCTGCTCGGCCATGTCATCAGCTGATTAGTAGGAAGGATATGATTCCGACTCCTTCTCATCCAATAAAAAGTAGGAATAGATTGTTGGAGACGATTAGGATAAGCATGGCAATAAGGAATAGGAGGAGAAAGGTGAAGAATTTTGTAATGTAGGGGTCCGAGGCTATGTATCATGTTGCAAATTGTAGGATTGATCAGGAGACGAATAGGGCGATTGGGAAGAAAGTTAGTGAGTAGAAGTCTATTGTTAGGCTGATAGGGATTTTAAAGTTTATAATAAATTTTCATTCTCAGAAGGTAGTGAGGCTTTCTGTTCCTGAGTGGATGTAGATGGTTATGGGGATTAGGCTGATTAGGAAGGAAGTTTTGACAGTGTTCGTGATGATGGTTGGAGTGTTTTTTAGGTTGTTTGATAGGAGGGGAAAAATAATTGGAGTGCAGAGGACTGCCAGAGTGAGTAGTATGGATGTGTTTAGGATGAGTATTTGGTCCATTACTTTCACTTGGATTTGCACCAAGATGACTGGTTCCTAAGACCATTGGATTACTATTATCCTTTGAAAGTAAGGGGGCTGAGGTTTTATACTCAGATGCAAGAGTTAGCAGTTCTTGTTGGTTTAACCTCCCCTCGGTAGGTAAGAAGAGTTTAACTTCTATTTTTAGAATCACAATCTAATGTTTGGATTAAACTATATCTACATATGGGAACCCCTGAGATAAGTTCTGGTTTGAGAATGAGTAGGATTATAGGGATTATATGTAAAGCTATTAGGAGATGTTCTCGTGTGGAGGAGTTTTGGATTGAGGTGATATGGGATGGTAGTACTCCTCGTTGTGTTATTATTAGTATGTAAAGGGTGTAAGAAGCAGTTAGGACAATTGTAGTTCCTGTTAGAATGATTGTTAGTGGGGATCAATTGAATAGGGCTACTACAATGGTTAGTTCTGCTATGAGGTTGGTTGTTGGTGGTAGTGCTATGTTTGTTAGATTTGCTAGGAGTCATCAGGTAGCTATTAGTGGTAGGAGCGGTTGTAGGCCTCGAGTGAGGAGGAGGATTCGGCTGTGAGTTCGCTCGTAGTTGGTATTAGCTAGACAGAATAGTATTGAGGAAGTTAGGCCATGAGAGATTATTAGGATTATTGCTCCTGAGAAAGCTCATTGGGTTTGGATTATGGTTGCAGCGATGACTAGTCCTATGTGGCTTACAGAAGAGTAGGCGATTAAGGATTTCAGGTCAATTTGTCGTAGGCAAATGGCGCTAGTTATTAGTGCCCCTCATAGTGCCAGGGTGATGAATGGGTAGTGGAGGTTGTTTACGGAGGGGTTTACTAGGATAGTGATTCGTATAATACCGTAGCCTCCTAGTTTTAGAAGAAGGGCAGCTAGTAGCATTGATCCAGCAATTGGGGCTTCTACATGTGCCTTCGGGAGTCATAGATGTAGGCCGTATAGGGGGGCTTTTACCATGAAGGCTAGCAGAAGGGCTAGGCTTGACATTAGGCCCGTTCAGGAGTCGTTTATCGTTGGATGTGAGAGTTTGAGCATGGGGAAATATAATGTGCCGATTTGGTTGTGTAGGTGGAGAATTGCAATTAATAGGGGAAGGGAGCTGGCGAGTGTGTAAAATAGTAAATAGATTCCAGCGTTTAATCGTTCAGGTTGGTTTCCTCAGCGTGTGATGAGGATTAGGGTTGGGATGAGGGTTGCTTCAAATGCAATGTAGAATAGTATTAGTTCTGAGGCTGAGAAGGCTAATAGGATGAATGGTTGAACTGTGACTAGGGTTGCGATAAAGATTCGTTTGCGAGTGATTGGTTCTTGTTCTAGGTGGTTTTGGCTTGCTATGAGTATAAGAGGGAGTAGTCAGCAAGATAGGACTAGTAGGGGAGAGGAGATTTGGTCAATTGAAGTTCAGTGTGTCAGTCCTTTGTTTGGGTAGTATGTAGGGATGAGTCATTGGAGGCTGACAGTGGCAATTAGTAGGCTGTATGTTGTAGTATTGGTTCATAGGTGTTTGTGAGGGGAGAGGAAGGCTAGTGGTAGGAGTATGATAGTTGGAATAATAATTTTTAGCATTGTAGTAGGTTGAAGTTGTGTAGGTGATCGGAGCCGTGGGTCCGAGTGGAGGCGACTAATAGGGCTAGGCCTGTTGCCGCCTCGCAGGCAGAGAATGCTAGTATGAGAAGAGGTAGGAGGGTGGCAGATGCCGTTTGAGTTTGAATGGGTCATATGGAGAGAGCGACATACATGGATAGTATCATGCTTTCTAGACATAGTAGGGCGGAAATTAGGTGTGTGCGGTGGAAAGCTAGGCCTAGGCTGCTTAGAGTAAAGGCTGAGAAGAAGCTTAATTGAAGGGCAGACATTAAGAAAGTTATAGGGTGTGAGCTATAATCTGTTGAGTCGAAATCAACTGTCTTGGTTAGACTAACTTTCTGTTACTCTGCCCATTCTAATCCTCCTTGGCTTCACTCGTAGATTAGGCCTAGAGTGAGTAAGACGATGAGAATGGAGGCTCATGTTAGTGTTATGGTAGGAGTTTGTAGTTGGATAGCTCATGGTAGTGGGAGGAGTAGGGCAATTTCTAAGTCAAACAGTAGAAATAGGATCGCTACTAGGAAGAATCGAATTGAAAATGGCAGCCGGGCGGACCCCAGTGGATCGAATCCACATTCGTATGGGGATAGCTTTTCGGAGTCTGGGTTTGTCTGTGCTAGCCAGAAGTTTAGTGCGGTGAGGATGATGCTTAAGGTTAGGGATAAAACGATCATGAATAGGATTATATTCATTACTCTTCTCTGGGTTTAAACCAGATTCTAAGGATTGGAAGTCGATTGTAATTGATATACTAGAAGAGTAAGATCCTCATCAGTAGATAGTCATGTAGAGGAATAGTCACACGACATCTACAAAGTGTCAGTATCAAGCTGCTGCTTCAAAGCCGAAGTGGTGTTTTGGTGTAAAGTGGTATTTGATCAGGCGTAGAAGGCATACTAGGAGGAATGTGGAGCCGATGATTACGTGGAGTCCGTGGAACCCAGTTGTTACGAAGAAGGTAGAGCCGTATACCCCATCGGCAATGGAAAATGGAGCTTCGTAGTACTCTATGGCTTGTAGGGCGGTAAAGTAGAAGCCTAGGAGGACTGTGAGTGTGAGGGCTTGGATTGCTTGTTTTCGGTTGGCTTCCATGATGCTGTGATGCGCTCATGTGACTGTGACTCCTGAGGCTAGTAGGATGGCGGTGTTTAGGAGGGGGACGTCCATTGGGTTTAGAGGTTTAATCCCAACTGGGGGTCACTGCCCCCCTAGCTCTGGTGTTGGAGCTAGGCTGGAGTGGAAGAATGCTCAAAAGAAACCTAGGAAGAAGAATGCTTCTGATGTGATGAATAGAACTATTCCATATCGTAGGCCTTTTTGAACTGTGGGTGTGTGGTGACCTTGGAATGTGCTTTCTCGGACAATGTCGCGTCATCATTGGAGTATGACTAGGGCCGTAGAGGTAAGTCCGATGATTAGTAGGTAGGGCAGATTATAGTGGAATCACATGGTTAGGCCGGATGTAGTAAGGAGAGCGGCGGCTGCTCCTAAGATAGGTCATGGGCTGGGATCGACTATATGGTAAGAGTGTGCTTGGTGTGCCATTGGTGGTTTAGATGTTTTCTTGTAGGTACAGGCTTAGTAGCAGTACGAAGACGTAGGCTTGGATTATGGCTACTGCTACTTCCAGGAGGGTGAGTAGGAATAGGACTAGTAACGTCAGTAGTGAGATTATTGGTATTGTTGAAACTAGAGCGACAGTGGCTGTTGAAATAAGTTGAATTAGTAGGTGACCTGCTGTGAGGTTGGCTGTGAGGCGGACGCCTAGGGCTAAGGGGCGGATGAGGAGGCTGGTTGTTTCGATAAGGATTAGGGCCGGGATTAGGGGGGTTGGGGTACCTTCTGGCAGGAGGTGACCTAGAGACGCTGAGGGTTGGTTTCGTAGTCCTGTAAGCAGGGTAGCTAGCCATAGAGGGACAGCCAGAGCTAGATTTATGGAGAGTTGGGTAGTTGGAGTGAATGTGTAGGGCAGTAGACCTAGTAGGTTGGTAAACAGCAGGAAGATTATTAGTGATGTTAGGATCAGTGCTCATTTGTGCCCTTTGTTGTTTAATGGCATTATCAGTTGTTTTGTGATTAGGTTGATGAGTCATGACTGTAATGTAGATAATCGATCAGTGATTCATCGGTTACTTTGGAGTGGCAGGAGGAGAGCTGGGAATGTTATTGCAATTAGAATTAGGGGGATGCCCAGAAGTGATGGACTTGAGAATTGGTCAAAGAAACTTAGGTTCATGGTCAGGTTCAAGGAGAGGTAGTTGGAGCTGTTTGGATTTTGTTAGATGGGGAGTTTATAGAGATGTGGGAGAGTAGTTTAGGTTGGATGATTATGGAGTAGGTGAGTCATGAAATTATCATGATAAAAAATCATGGGTTTGGGTTAAGTTGAGGCATACCATTAAGGAGGGTTAGTAGCCCTCTTTCTCTAGCTTAAAAGGCTAGTGCTAGTTCATAGCTTCTTAATGATTAAGATGATAGTAGAGAAGATCAGTTTTCGAAATTGGCGAGTGGGACAGATTCAACTACAATTGGTATAAAGCTGTGGTTGGCTCCGCAGATTTCTGAGCATTGACCGTAGAAGACTCCGGGTCGGGTAGCGGTGAATGAAGTTTGGTTTAGTCGTCCTGGGATTGCGTCAGTTTTTACGCCTAGGCTTGGGACGGCTCATGAGTGAAGTACATCATCGGCAGTAACAATGACTCGGACTAGTGACTCTATTGGGACGATTACACGGTGATCTACTTCTAGTAGTCGGAAGTGACCTAGGGGAAGATCTGCGGTTGGCGTCATGTAGGAGTCGAATGTCAGGTCTTTGAAGTCGGTATATTCGTAGGCTCAGTATCATTGATGTCCGATGGCTTTTAGTGTAAGGTCAGGCTCGTTGATCTCATCCATTATGTAGAGGATTTGTAGGGATGGTAGGGCAAGCATAATTAGGACTACTGCAGGAAGGATAGTTCAAACAAGTTCGATTTCTTGTGCATCGACTGTGTTGGATGATAGTTTTTCGGTGAGTATTATAGTTAGCAGGTATAGTACGAGGCTGCAGATGGCTAGGGCAGTTATTAGAGCGTGATCGTGGAATTCTACTAGTTCTTCTATGATAGGGGATGAAGCGTCTTGGAAACCGAATTGCATGTGGTTGGCCATGTTTGTGTTGAGGTGTACTGGGGTTTCGTCAGTAATTTAGTCTTGACAAGACTATGTAATGGTTTTACTAACACCTCTGAATAAGAAAGAAGCATAGGTGGTTTATGCGGTTGGCTTGAAACCAACATATGAGGGTTCGATTCCTTCCTTTCTTGAACTTGGACGAAAGCTGGTTCTTCGAATGTGTGGAATGGGGGTGGGCAGCCGTGGATTCACTCAACGTTTGTGCTGATTAGTTCTGGTTGAAGGACTTTGCGTTTGGATGCGAAAGCTTCTCAGATAATGAATATTAGCATGATTACAGCTGTTAGGGAGATTAGTGATCCTACGGAGGAGATAGTGTTTCATAGGGTATAGGCGTCTGGGTAGTCTGAGTATCGTCGCGGTATACCAGCTAGCCCTAGGAAGTGTTGTGGGAAGAAAGTGAGGTTTACTCCTACGAACATTACTCCAAAGTGAATTTTGGCTCATGTAGCGTGGAGGGTGTAACCAGTAAATAGCGGGAATCAGTGGGTGAAGCCTGCTAGGATTGCGAAAACTGCACCTATGGATAGTACGTAGTGGAAGTGTGCTACTACGTAGTAGGTGTCATGCAGGGCGATGTCTAGGGAAGAGTTTGCTAGGACGATCCCTGTCAGTCCACCGATAGTGAAGAGGAAGATAAAGCCTAGAGCTCACAGCATTGGTGGGTCTCATTTGATTGTTCCTCCGTGTAGTGTTGCTAGTCAGCTGAATACTTTGATTCCGGTCGGGATGGCGATGATTATAGTTGCGGATGTAAAGTAGGCTCGGGTGTCTACATCCATTCCGACTGTGAACATGTGATGTGCTCAAACAATGAAGCCTAGGAACCCGATGGATAGTATAGCTCATACTATTCCTATGTAGCCGAATGGTTCTTTTTTGCCTGCATAGTATGCTACGACGTGGGAGATGATGCCAAATCCTGGTAGAATTAGGATGTAAACTTCTGGGTGACCGAAGAATCAGAATAGATGTTGGTATAGCACTGGGTCTCCTCCTCCCGCAGGATCAAAGAATGTGGTGTTGAGGTTACGGTCTGTTAGAAGTATAGTGATTCCGGCAGCTAGAACGGGTAGAGAGAGAAGGAGTAGTACTGCGGTAATTAGTACGGATCATACGAACAGGGGAGTTTGATATTGTGATAGGGCTGGAGGTTTTATGTTGATTGCTGTGGTGATGAAGTTAATTGCCCCTAGGATGGAGGAGATACCCGCTAGGTGGAGTGAGAAGATGGCCAGGTCGACTGAAGCTCCGGCATGGGCTAGGTTGCCAGCTAGTGGTGGGTATACAGTTCATCCTGTTCCTACACCCGCTTCTACTGTAGAGGAGGCTAGGAGGAGGAGGAATGAAGGAGGGAGAAGTCAGAAGCTCATGTTGTTTATTCGTGGAAATGCTATGTCTGGAGCACCAATTATTAGGGGAACCAGTCAGTTTCCGAATCCCCCGATTATGATTGGTATTACTATAAAAAAGATTATGACGAAGGCATGGGCTGTAACAATGACGTTGTAGATTTGGTCGTCTCCCAGCAGTGCACCGGGTTGGCCTAGTTCTGCTCGGATAAGAAGACTTAGGGCGGTACCTACTATTCCGGCTCATGCTCCGAAGATTAGGTACAGGGTGCCAATGTCTTTGTGGTTGGTTGAGAATAGTCATCGGTTAATGAAAGTCACAGGTAAGATGGCTGAGTGTATAAGCGTTAGGCTGTAGTCCTTTTCACAGAGGTTTGATTCCTCTTCTTATCGGCTCTGTAGTGAAGTTCATGGTGAGTTGCAAGCTCATTGATGTGCACTAGCTGTGCACCAGGGTCTGTTATTAGGCAGAAGCCTGTTGGTTTGGGGCATATAGCTGTTAACTATAGTATCATGGGATCGAAGCCCATCTGCCTAGGGAGGTGCAAAGTCCTAGCTTAATCAAAGCATCTGAGTTGCATTCAGGGGATGCAGGATAATGTCCTGCGGATTTTAACAGAAACTAAGAGGGTCTCACTCTTGTTTAAGGCTTTGAAGGCCTTCGGTTTCAGTAAACCTAAGTTTCTTTTTAAATGATGGTAGCAAGTATGGGGGAGATTGGCAGGAGTATGATAGAGAGAGTGGTTAGAACAGCAATTGAGGGACTAATCGGTTTGTTGACGTGTCATTGTTTCATGTGGTTTGTCGTGTGAGGCGGGAGYGTGATTGTTGCGCAGTATGCAAGACGAAGATAGAAGAAAAGTCCCAGTAGGGAGAGGAGGGAGATAACTATCGCTGCTGGGGCTATATCTTGTTTGGTTAGCTCTTGGATGATGAGTCATTTTGGGAGGAAGCCGGTCAGAGGGGGGAGGCCGGCTAAAGATAGAAGCGTTAGTAGGAGGATTGTGCTAAGTGAAGGCGCTTTTGTTCATGCAGTTATTAGTGTTGATAGTTTCAGGACTTTCATTGAATTTAGGGTCAGGAAGATAGCGGCGGTTATTATGGCATATAGGTAAAAATTGAGTAGGGTGAGTTTAGGGTAGTACACCAGAATAATGGCCATTCAGCCTAGGTGGGAGATGGAGGAGAAGGCTATGATTTTTCGGGTTTGTGTTTGGTTGAGTCCTATTCATCCTCCCAGGGCTACGGAGAGGATAGCCATGGTAGTTAGTAATGCAGGGTTTAGGGATTGGGAGGTTATAAAAAGCAGGGTAATTGGTGGGAATTTTATGACTGTGGACAGGAGAAGACCGGTAGTGAGGGGGGAGCCCTGTAGCACTTCTGGGAATCAAAAATGGAAGGGGGCTAGTCCTAGCTTCATTGAAATGGCTGCAGTTAGGATTAGGGAGGATGTTGGGTGGGTTAGTTGGGTGATATCCCACTGTCCAGTGTATCATGCATTCGTCATACTGGAGAACAGTACTAGGGTTGAGGCAGTTGCCTGTACTAAGAAGTACTTGGTTGCTGCCTCAATGGCCCGGGGGTGGTGAGATTTTGAGATTAGGGGTAGGATGGCGAGTGTGTTGATTTCGAGGCCAGTTCAGGCTATAACTCAATGGTTGCTTGAAATTGTGATGGTTGTCCCTAGAAGTAGGCTAGTGACAAAGATTAGTTTTGCTTGGGGGTTCATTAGCAGGGGAAGGGGTTTAACCATCATTTTCGGGGTATGGGCCCGATAGCTTGTTTAGCTGACCCTACTAGAAAGTAATATAAAGGAAGTATGGAGGGTTTTGATCCCTCTTGTACAGGTTCGATTCCTGTTTTTCTAAGGTGTAGGAAATGAGAGGGCTGGTATACCTCTATGTTCACTTTATCATAGTGACCCTTTTGATGTTCAGGCACATTTCCTGGTGGCCTCTTAGGTAAGGAGGTAGGCCTGCATAGGAAATCGGCATGCTAATGTGTCATAGGCATAGGGCAAGCGTTAGAGGGAGAAAGTTTTTTCATAGTAGGTGCATTAGTTGGTCGTATCGAAATCGTGGGTAGGAGGCACGAATTCATAGGAACCCCATGGATAGAAGTAGGACTTTTGTGGCTAGGATTATGGGGAAGAGCTCTTGAGGGGGGTTAAATATGCTTGGGTTGAAGAAGAGAATAACAGTTAATGTATTTATGAGTATAATGTTTGCGTATTCTGCTAGGAAAAATAGGGCGAATGGTCCTGCTGCGTATTCCACGTTGAACCCTGAGACTAGTTCTGATTCCCCTTCTGTGAGGTCGAATGGGGCACGATTTGTCTCAGCTAGTGTGGACACATATCATATTATAGCGAGTGGTCAGCAAGAGAAGATTAGAAATAGGGGTTCTTGGGTGACTATTAGGGTACTTAGGACATAGTTTCCGCTGAGGAGGATAATGGACAGTAGAATGATTGCTAGGGTAACCTCATATGAGATTGTTTGGGCTACTGCTCGTAGTGCTCCAATTAGGGCGTATTTTGAATTGGAGGCTCATCCGGATCATAGGATGGAGTATACTGCTAGGCTTGATATGGTTAGTATGAACAGTAGTCCGAGATTGAGGTCTGCGAGGGGGAATGGGAGAGGGAGTGGGGTCCAGATGGAGATTGCCAGGAGGAGAGCCAGCATGGGAGTGGTGATGAATAGGATTGGAGAGGATGTTGATGGACGAATTGGTTCTTTGATGAATAGTTTTACTCCGTCTGCTACGGGTTGGAGAAGCCCGAATGGGCCCACAACGTTAGGGCCCTTTCGACCTTGTATATAGCTTAAGATTTTACGTTCTACTAGTGTTAAAAAGGCTACGGCGATAAGGATTGGGATAGCGTAAGAGAGGGCTATAATAAGGTTAACTAGGATAGGGTAATTGGTCATTTGAAGTAAAGCTAGGGAGAGGATTTGAACCTCTGATTTAAAGGACTTAAGCCTTTTGCATTTTCCGAGCTCTGCCACGCTAGCTGGTCCTTTTCTAGGACGTGGTTGTGGTATGATAGCCTTTCGTAATTTAGTTGGATTCATTACTTAAGGCGAAGGCTTGCCTGTAGTATTGGCCTCACTTTTCCTGTCCTTTCGTACTGGGAAGAGTTCATCATAGATAGAAACCGACCTGGATTGCTCCGGTCTGAACTCAGATCACGTAGGACTATTAATCGTTGAACAAACGAACCCTTAGTAGCTGCTGCACCACTAGGATGTCCTGATCCAACATCGAGGTCGTAAACCTCCCCGTCGATACGGACTCTCGGAGGAGATTGCGCTGTTATCCCTGGGGTAACTTGGTCCATTGGTCAATTGTATTGGGTCTGGGTGCTATTCGCACGTTGAGGGGTCGCTCTCAGTCTAGAGTTGTGGTCTAATTTTTGGAGGATTTGTTTTTCTCCAAGGTCGCCCCAACCGAAAAATTGCAGGCCAGTTCCTTTTAAAGCGTGTACCCAGTGGGTGTGAATGTGAAGAAGGGTGGCTGCTGATTTTTAAGCTCCACAGGGTCTTCTCGTCTTATGTAGTTATCCCTGCTTTTGCACAGGGAGATCAATTTCACCGATCGCCTGTAAGAGACAGTTAAGACCTCGTTTAGCCATTCATACAGGTCCCGATTTATGAGACAATTGATTGCGCTACCTTTGCACGGTTAGGATACCGCGGCCGTTAAACACTAAGTCACAGGGCAGGCATCACCTTCAATACTTGTTTGTTGTTTGCTGAAGGCTATGTTTTTGGTAAACAGTCGGGCCTTGACGTGTTTGCCTAGTTCCTTTTACAGGTTTTAATCTTTCTTAATGGACGCTCCTCTGTCGGGTTAACAATATACCTGATACTCTGCTTGTTTGACTTGTCGTATCTTGGTGCTTTGTTAATAATGTAAAGATGTAAGCTTGCGTCGTAGAGGGAGGACCCTGGTTACTCATTCTAGCATTAATTCTCCTATTTACATATAGGTTAGCCTGTTAGTGATGAGGGAGTCATGAAGTTCTTATATTTTTTAGTCGAGGAGCTTTAACGCACTCTTTGTTGATGGCTGCTTGAAGGCCCACAATGGATCTTTCTATAGATTATTTATCCGCTCGTAGAGATTGTATTCTTTTTTAAAGGAGCTGTACCCCCTTTAAATAGCCCTTAATTCGCTTCATTAGGGTTCTGTTAGTTTCCTTGGAGGAGAATTAAGAGTGAACTAAGATTCGTTTCACAGGCAACCAGCTATCACCCAGCTCGATTGGCTTTTCACCTCTACTAGTAAGTCGTCCCACTCTTTTGCAACAGAGACGGGTTCGCTCAGTAATAGCTGCTCACAAGTAGCTCGCTTGGGTTTCGGGGTGGCAAACTTAAACTCATTTTGCTTGGTTTTTCTTGCTAGACCATTATGCAAAAGGTACAAGGGTTGATCTTTGCTGTTTATAGCTTATATTATTTCATTATTATTTCATCTTTCCCTTACGGTACGTGATCTCTATCGCGCCAATGGGTGTCTTTTCTATCGCCTATACTAAGACTAGTAAATGCTTTAGTTTGGTGTATGCAGTAGCTTTGTTATTCCAGGTCAATGTGGTTGGGCTAGAATTTGGCATCAAGACGATCTGGTGTTAGCAGATATTTTTCAGGTGTAAACTGAATGCTTTTGTTTAAGCTACGTCTTGGTTGTCTAAGTGCACCTTCCGGTACACTTACCTTGTTACGACTTGCCTCCTCTTTAGCTGGATAGTGTATTAATGTATTGGAATTGGGTCGCTTGTGAGGAGGGTGACGGGCGGTATGTACGTGTCCCAGGGCCGGCTTAAAGAGGGCTCGATTGTCCCGCTTTACTGCTAAATCCGCCTTCTGGAGGCCATTTCAGACCCCCTTGCCGTAATGTTCTAATCTAGAAAATGTAGCCCATTACTTCCACTCCATGGGCTATACCTTGACCTGTCTTATTAGTGGGTAAGGACTATTGCGCTCACTGTTGGACCATCAGGGGGGGTGAGCTGGCGACGGCGGTATGTAGGCTGACTTAGCAAGGAGTGGTCAGGTAGTATCGTGGATTATCGATTATAGAACAGGCTCCTCTAGGTGGGTTTGGGACACCGCCAAGTCCTTAGAGTTTTAAGCGTTTGTGCTCGTAGTTCTCGGGCGGACGCTCAGGTAGCATAGAGCATCAAGATTTAGGGCCAGGCATAGTGGGGTATCTAATCCCAGTTTGGGCCCTGGCTTTCGTGGATTTCAATCAATCGTTAGTCTAAGATCTTCTTTGGCAGTTGGCCTTATGAGCATCTTGGGATTATTACATCTCAGTTGCTTTTTAATCTTAGTTACTTAGATAGCATGTTACCACCCTTTACGCCGTTATACTGTTAATTTGAGTCTCCTGTCTGACCGCGGTGGCTGGCACAGGATTTACCGACTCTTAAGGTTGCCATGACTAAGTCAAGTTTACACTCATTGCTTAATGTTAACTACTGCTGAGTACCCGTGGGGGCGTGGCAAGTGCAAGGCGTCTTGGGCTACAATTGTGTGTGCCTGATGCCCGCTCCTATCGACTTGATTAAAGGGTGCCTAGGGCATTTACACTGGAATGCGGATACTTGCATGTATATCTCTGGCAAAAACCAACAGTAAGGTTAGGACTAAGTCTTTTGTCCATGGGTGTTTGTGGCAGCCGTCTTGACATCTTCAGTGTCATGCTTTGTTGTAAGCTACATGGACGAGTGAGTGGTTTTAAGTTTGTTGATGTTACAAATGTTTTGTATTTTTATCTTGCTTTTTGTTTTGGGGAAAGGTGGAGGTTGTGGTGTGGTTGTGTTGATTTTTGGTTTGGGTTGTGTACAATGGTGGGTGGAAGATGTGTGCTTTTATATTGCATTAATTGGTTTTTTATTGTATGTAAATTGGCTAAATAAATGGTTAAAAATCACGATAAAAAGTTATTGATTTGTTAAGTTGAAAATAGGGGGAAAATAGAGGAAAATTGAATGTAAACGAACGAATGAAAGCGACCTGGGCGATCTAGGCGGATATCATATAAAAATTGTTGTTTATTTTGTTAAAATAACAAAATAAAAACAAACGATGGAAAATGAGGGTTTAGGTAACAATTCCTAGTAAAGGAAAAATAACAAAATATGTCCGGCAACCATAACATTATCTGCTACTATATAGGTAGCTGGGGGACCCACCATGAATGGGGTAAAAGTGCATCAGTGTCAAGTTTGAGACGACCTTATCCGAACAACCATGACACCAGGTACATTACAGACGACGAACCGCTCGGATGCCATGTGATGTACACGTCAAGAGGAAGATAACTCCTGCTACGCACTTGAAGGGTTTATTGAAAGGACTCTAAAAAGAAAACAAGCGCCAGGGAGGTAAGATGCCGCGATCACGAGGCAAAGGGGGGAGTATGCATACCGACCATCTGCATCTGTGAAGAGCAATAAGGAGGGAAAGGACCAAGTTATGGCCCTGAAATAGGAACCAGAGGCGCAAAAGCGCAAGTTGGGCGAGGGTGTAGGGGGAAAGTATGGCCTTGAAGCTGGTAGCCGTGGGTAGAATCTACGTCGAGTAGCTCGGTTCTCGTGAGGTTTACGATTAATAAATAACCAGGTACTGCTTGGGAGCTCTTGAAGGCTGTAGGACTGGGATTTTGCCTAGGAGATGGACTGAAACGTATGGAGTTGAGAATTCATTGGTGTACTGGGATATTCCTCGTTCACTAAGGAGGGGTTGTATGCAAGGTGAAACATCCTCGATCTCGGGCAACGCTTGTCTTGTGTTGTTAGGTAGGATCACTTGGGTTTATTACACCTGAAACAGGGATGTGCCTAGAGGGGATTCTGTCCGTGTGGGCTGTTATGGGCGATGATATTTGAGTTTAGTTAGGTTCTGCATTATCCGTTATGTGAATTATCCTACATGCATGATATGTCTAAT